ATTTTAAGGTAAATTTAGTATACTAATAGTCATTAATAAATAAATATTAATTAATAAACTCATTTCATTTTTTCGTGAAAATATAACCTTAGGAGAAAGAAGAACCAATACATAGAAGTATAAGCCTTTGGTCAAAAAATAAATATTTGTGTCTATTCACAAGACAAAGCGCGAATCGTAATTCATAATATTTATATTTTTAAATTTAAAGGGTTATGATAATAGAAATTATGCTTTATGGAGTTGAGCATATTATTCTATTTTTTTTTTTGAATTGCTTTATTCTGCAGGAGAAAATGCTAGTCACAATATATATTTCAACGAACTAAGTCAATGAGTCATAAAGATATATAATATCTTTATTTTATATAAAAAAAGATATACATAAAAAAGTAGACAAATAAGACGTATTATTTTATATAGAGTAGTGAGGAATTATGGGACAAAAAATACATCCGCTTGGTTTCAGACTTGGTACAACTCAAAATCATGATTCTATTTGGTTTGCACAACCAAGAAATTATTCCGAGAATCTAAAAGAAGATAAAATAATACGAGATTGTATCAAGAATTATATACAAAAAACCTCTGGTGTCGAGGGAATTGGACGAATAAAGATTAAAAAAAGAATCGATCTGATTCAAGTCATAATCTATATGGGACTTCCAACGTTATTAATGGAGGGTAAGCCTCGAAGAATCGAAGAATTACAGACTAATGTGCAAAAAAAACTTAATTGTGTGACCCGAAAAATTAACATTACAATTACAAGAATTCCAAATGCTTATAGCGACCCTAATATTCTTGCAGAATTTATAGCTGGACAATTAAAGAATAGAATTTCGTTTAGGAAAGCAATCAAAAAAGCTATTGAATTAGCTGAACAGGCAGGTACAAAAGGAGTTCAAGTACAAATTGCGGGACGTATCGACGGAAAAGAAATTGCACGTGTCGAATGGATTAGAGAAGGTAGGGTTCCTCTACAAACCATTCGAGCTAAAATTGATTATTGTTCCTATACAGTTCGAACTATTTATGGGGTATTAGGAATCAAAGTTTGGATATTTCTAAACAACGACTAATTTACTTTTCCTTATTTTTAGCTTTTGATAAAAGAAAAAATGACGAATTCTTATTACATTCTTATTCCCAAAAAAGAAATAACAAATTTTATAAGATTGAATAAAAAAATTGATTAATCATTTTATAGTGAAGGAGTTGCTATGCTTAGTGTGTGACTCGTTGGTTTTTTTTAGAGTGGTTAAATTTCTACAAAAATTCGTAGAATTAATTACTAAAGAATTAATAACCTACTCATCGCTTAACATTATCTGGATATAAAGAACCGCGGAAAATAGAAAATCAAAATAAAGATCTATGTGGTGATATAATTATAGCAACTGAAATAAAAAAGAATCTGATTATTAGTTGTAAAGCAATAAGAATATACAGATAAATGAAGGGGTGAAAGAAAGATAGAAAAAAAGATATCAATGATATAGAATTCTACTATGTAAAGGTCTATGGGTCATTTCATAAAAGGTAGTGTAATAAAGCATCAATATTCTAAATTCATCCATATATGGATGAATATATTCCTAGAATAGACAAATCAAGAGCTGCGAATCAATAAAACTGAGAAGGTTGATTCAACAAAAAAGAATAAAATAAATAAGAAAATTTTATGAAAATAAAATCTTATTAATATTAAAGAGGCTCCATTGTAGAATTTAGACCTAACCATAAATCGAAAAGCGATGGGAACGATGGAACCTGTGAATACCTAAGATTATATTAAATTTCATAATCTTACTGATTCATTAGATGGGATGGCGGACGGAACTAAGAATTCATTATTTTTTGAGGAGTTGTGGACTAACCCAACATTACATCTTAAATTTATAATGAAAGAGTAAATATTCGCCCGCGAAAATGTGGATTTTTTTGAATTTAGAAATTTTTGCCAATATGATAATAAAAAAAAAAGACAAATTATGGATTCGTTAGAACCTTATATCAAAACAACATTATCTAGTTAGATATGGATAGCAAAAATGGTCTATAAGAATCCATATTTGGTTCTATATCAAAGCAAGATATACAAATTTCTAATAGATAAAATAAATTCTATGAAATGTCAAAAAATCCCGCGATTGTATTCTATTTTAAATTTAATATTGTAATTTAAAATTAAATTTTTTTGGTTAAATATTTTTGAATCGATTTATTCGCGAGGAGCCGTATGAGGTGAAAATCTCATGTACGGTTCTGTAATAGAGATGGAATTGAGAAATAACCATCAACTATAACCCCAAAAGAACCAGATTCCGTAAACAACATCGAGGAAGAATGAAAGGAAAAGCCTATCGAGGTAATACAATTTCCTTCGGAAAATATGCTCTTCAGGCACTTGAGCCCGCTTGGATCACATCTAGACAAATAGAAGCAGGGCGACGGGCAATGTCACGAAATGTTCGCCGAGGTGGGAAAATATGGGTACGCATATTTCCAGACAAACCTGTTACAGTAAGACCTACCGAAACGCGTATGGGTTCGGGAAAAGGATCTCCCGAATATTGGGTAGCTGTCGTTAAACCCGGCAAAATACTTTATGAAATGGGAGGGGTCCCAGAAAATATAGCTAGAAAGGCTATTTCAATAGCGGCATCCAAAATGCCTATACGAACTCAATTCATTCTTTCAGAATAATCATTAGAACGAAATAGGTCTTTAGTATGAAAAAAATGGTAATTGTTGGTTTCTTTTTTTTTTTTGAACACAGAATATTTTTTTTACTTCAACTTTTTGACTGAAAGATAGAAAAAAATGATATGATTCAACCTCAAACCTATTTAAATGTAGCCGATAATAGCGGAGCCCGCGAATTGATGTGTATTCGAATCATAGGAGCTAGTAATCGACGGTATGCTTATATTGGTGACATTGTTGTTGCTGTAATCAAAAAAGCAGTACCAAATTCATCTTTAGAAAGATCTGAAGTGATCAGGGCTGTAATTGTACGTACTTGTAAAGAACTAAAACGTAGTAATGGTATAATAATAAAGTATGATGATAATGCGGCGGTTCTCATTGATAAAGAAGGAAATCCAAAAGGAACTAGAATTTTTTCCGCAATAGCCCGAGAATTGAGACAGTTAAATTTCACTAAAATAGTTTCATTAGCACCCGAGGTATTATAATACGAGATCGTGATATAGATATATTATTTAGGACTGGAATGAATAGGAAGGAAATCTATTTGAATATATATTTGAATAGAAGTGAAATAGATTCATAAATATATTAGATCTCACATATATACCTTATATACTTGTGTAATGATTATTCTATAATTATGAATATGAATATTTATATTAAGATTATTATATCTTATAAATATGAAAAGTATACATATTGATAAGTTATTAGAAATAGTAAGTCATTATATTAATTAATAAATATTTTTAAAACGAAATAAGAATAATAATAGATCAAAAAAAAAAAAGAAAAAGGAATGAAATCTATCTATATATTGAATTGAATATATATAGATAGATTCAAAATAAAAATTCGAATTCAGAATTCTATTTGTATTTTGTATAAAGTATATAAAAAAATACAAATAGAATTCTGAATTCGATATAATATTATCTATATAGTTTATAATAGGTCATTCATTTTCTTTCTATCTTTTTTTTAGTTTTAGAATATTCTATATTATAGATTTACATTATACTGATTAGACTAATTAGAATAATATTTTCTATCTATATATATAGAGTATTATTATATTCTCATATTCAATATTAGATATTTTATTGAATCAAAAAATAAAAAAAACAAAAAACAGGAGCACGTTTATTATATCGAAAGTAAGGAGCAATAATCTATCGTGGGTAAAGATACTATCGCTGATATGCTAACTTTGATACGCAATGCTGACATGAATAGAAAAAGAACGGTTCAAATACCACTTACTAATATCACCGAAAACATTGTGAAAATACTTTTACGAGAGGGTTTTGTTGAAAACGTTAGAAAACATCGAGAAAGCAACAAATACTTTTTAGTTTTAACTCTACGGTATAGAAGAAATAGGAAAGAATCGTATAAAACTTTTTTAAATTTAAAAAGGATCAGTACACCTGGTCTACGAATCTATTCTAACTATCAACAAATTCCGAGAGTTTTAGGAGGAATGGGGATTGTAATTCTTTCTACTTCTAGGGGTATAATGACAGATCGAGAGGCTCGATTAGAAAGAATCGGCGGCGAAGTTTTATGTTATATATGGTAATGGTAAATTTGCCGATATCCGATTTGATTTCTATGAAAAAATTATATACATTATTGTAAATGGAGTAGAGAAGTAATGGATTTCTACTATTACTCCTGATACATTAGTGAATGTGTCAAGAGGATTTAACTAGAATAGAAATAAAAATTCATGAAGATTAAATTACTGAATAACTTCTGAGGGTATGTTCCAGATTGCTTTAGAGAAATAGAATTTAAATAAGATTCTAGGCTATGTTTAAAAAAAATTGGACGTACTTAATGTATACGACCGGTAAAGGAGAAAAAGGAAGTATAAGTCACTTAAATTTAATTTTTTAACTTTAACATGTTTTTTAGGAGGCACAATTATAAGTTAAAAATGTAAGGAAAACCTATTTTCTTCCAATATATAGATTTGGCATTAAATTTTAGTTAAGGAGTTAAATTCAAAATATGAAAGTAGGAGCCTCTGTTCGTAAAATTTGTGATAAATGTCGATTGATACGCAGGCGAGGTCGAATTATAGTAATTTGTTCCAACCCAAAACATAAACAAAGACAAGGATAATATTTTAACAAAAAAGGGCTTTCTATTAAAAAGAAAGTACCAAATGTACAAATAAAAAAATGATATTAAAATTCAAATAAAAAATCTTATTAATATTCCATTTTCTTAAATAGTAAACAAAAAAATATAAAAATTTAGATTCTATATTAGAATTT